GTCAAGTCAAATAGTCTTCTTCACAATCTACATACTATGGCAGGAATGTGGTACAAGGAATTCCCGGTATCTCGTAGAAAAAGAGTATAAATGAAAGGCTTTTTAGAATTTCATTTTTTATCATAGTTATAGATAATCATAATTACTAAAAATAATTTGGTTCTTTTTACAAACTTGATGTCGATTAATCCGCGAGTCTAGAAATTCATTTCGGACAATTGAACCTTCTCGAACTGTTTCTTTTTAAGAACCAAAAATACTTGTGCCAAAATAACAGATGCGAAGAAGAACAAAAGGCCTTGTACACGTAATGGATCTTGAAGTACTATTTCTGCATCTCCCTGACCAAATCCGCCCACATTAGGATTACTTGTCAATGGTTGATCCAATTTGATAGATTCACCTTCTGAAACAAGAATTTCTGGCCCCGGAGGGATAATATCAACCACTTGACGTCCATCCTCCGCTATGGTTATTTCGTATCCCCCCTTTTCTTTTCGTAGGATTTTGCTTACTATACCTGATGCTGTAGCATTATAAACTGTATTGTTACTCTTGCTCCCGTCAGGATAAATTTGGCCCCTTCCTCTGTTTCCGCCTACGTATATAGGATATTTTAAGAAGTGAATGTCTTTCTTAGTAGCGGGGTCGGGGGAAAGAATAGGAAAGGTGATTTCACTATATTTCTGACCAGGAACAGGGCCTATGACAAGAATATTTTTTTGGTTGGGGCGATAGCTCTGAAAAGACAGATTGCCCATCTTTTCTTTTATCTCGGGGGAAATACGATCGGGGGGCGCTAATTCAAAACCCTCTGGTAAAATAAGAACCGCCCCCACATTCAAACCCCCTTTTTTACCACTAGCAAGAACTTGTTTCACTTGCATATCATAAGGAATTCGAACAACTGCTTCAAATACAGTATCGGGAAGTACCGTTTGCGGTACCTCAATATCCACTGGTTTATTAGCTAAATGGCAATTGGCGCATACAATACGTCCAGTCGCTTCTCGTGGATTTTCATAACCCTGCTGTGCAAAAATGGGATATGCATTTGAAATGGATGTACGAGTTATTATATATATCATTAGCGATATGGAAATAGATCGAGTAATCTGTTCCTTTATCCAAGAAAAAGTATTTCTAGTTTGCATGGTCCAACCATTGATCCCGAAAATTTCTACAATAAATTGGGGTAGGTTACTAATGGAGTTTCCTATCCACGATTCTGTTATTTACTGGAATAAATTGACTGGATTAATATATAGGAATATAGGATGAATCCCCGGGATGGGTAGAAATCTAAAGCGATTTTCAATGCTTTGCTTATGTACAACTGCAAAGTAAGAAACATTCTAATTGGATTAGGTAGATAATTTTTCAGTCATTCATTGAATGATAAATCACTACAAGTGACGGAGATACGCGATTTAAATAACGGAAAATCCAATATTTTAAAATTGTATCTAGAATGACTGGAAAAGTGGAAACAAGGCCAGATATAATTTGCTCATTATGAACAAATCCAAAATCCTTGTAGACAAAGCCAATCAGCAGTTCCCAACCATGGGGCGAATGAAATCCGATACATAAATCAGTTAATAAAAGAAGAGAAAAAGCTTTTATTGTGTCACTTAAGTTATATAGGAATTCCTGAACCCAAGAGTTAAGAATAACAAGTTCTTTATTACCCAAAATAGAATAAACGCTTAGAATAATGAAACAGATTATATTTGTCGAGAAGTGCAAAATTGTATGAATACGACCCTCGTTGTGTATCTTGATTAATTGGATTGTTTCTTTGTGAATTCCTATACGAAGGTTTTGTAGATGTGTCTCCGAGTATTCCTTGATCATTTCCTCTAAGAAGAGGAGTTCCTCCAATTCTCTGAATTTTTCTAGAATACTCTTTTCTTCAATATCATTCAAAAAAATTTCGGATTGCCTAGTATTCCACCAATAAGTAACCCAAGATTCCATACTTTTTTGAAATGAGAGAGAAATCCACCAGGGCAAAAATACTATAGATGCAAGATATAAAAGAGGAGTGAATGCTTTCTTTTTTTCCATTTTTTCGTCTGTGAATTGTTAATGAACCCATCTAATTCGTCGACTCTATGTAATTGTGAAAATTGAGTGGCAAAAAACGACAGAAATTTGCTAGTTTTTTTTTATTCTTATTATAAGAGATCCAATTTTTTGGTCATTAAGGAGCACAAAAAATTACAAGATATGATCTATCTGAAGTCTCAATTACAACAATTAAAAAGGGAGGGAATTTCCTTATTTCAAAATGGTTGATTATGAGATATTGGATTTGTTTCTTTTTGAATTGGGTTGTGTATATTTCGATACATATAAAAGATCCCCAAAAGAGTTTTTTTATACTTATTCCATATATGTCTGCTTTGACTCGAATGAATGTTTTGAAGAAACCTCAATTAAGTTATAAGTTATGGTATAGAAAAAGAGGATTCTTGCGTTTTTTGCTCTCCTGCTGAGAAAGCATTCATTTCTCGGCTTCATTTATTAAAAAACTTCAATTGGTACACGCAAGAAATAGGCCAATTCAGCAGCTTTTTGTTCCATTTCCCGTGGAGTAAAATTCTCATCAGTACGAGTCAATGGAATGGCTCCCTGGCCTCTGATATCCATATAAAGGACACGACGAGCAAAAATACCCTCTTTAACTTCTATTCTGACGGACTGAATATCTTTTATAAGAAATCGGAGGAAGACCCGACGATTTTTTCCAGGAAATCCCCAACGAAAGATACACACTATTCCATCTTTTCTATCAAATCGATCATAACCACTACCTACATTCCACGAAATTGTGCACCACAAATAGGAGCTAATAAAAAGACCCGCGATCCCATAGAAAGACATCACAATTCCTTGTGGAAAAAAAACTATTTCCTGAGACGGAAATAAAGATATCAAATTTCTACCAAGATAACTCGAGGTTCCAACCAACAAGAATCCTAATGAACCTAAAAAAAGGATAACAGCCCAGCAGAAATTACTTGTTTTTCGAGCCCCCGTTATAGGTTCTATCCATATATGTTCTGATCGACAACTCATACTTGATCCAGTTGCTTTTTTTGGAATTGAGAGAATACCCCAAATGAATTTGACTTTAGTCCGTTTGTTTCCGAAGTAACTCGCATCAACTAGCACTAGGTTGATGTGAACCTTTAGGAGTAATTCATTAAATTGGTTAGATCTAAACTAATAACATACCCTTCGTATGATCTCACTAAAGATAGCCACATGTATATAGATAGACCAACTTTACAGTTCAGCCATCCGCCGAGTTGGGTCTATTTGAAAATAGCTAGAATATAGCATTTTTGGTAGATTTTCGGCGGAAGCCGCTTATACCAAATATACCAATATACCAAATATACAAAATTTTGCTAAATGGATATCCGTGTTATGATACAAGCGTTAGTTTTGAAAAAACAAAATAGATGAGATTTTGTGCCCTCGCCTCTAAACAATTTTGTTTTTTTGAATATGAAGAAATAAAGAAGCTATTGCGATTGCCGGAAATACTAGGCCTACTAAAGGGACCAAAACAGAGGGAAAGGTAAGATTTGTCATAGAATGGGTACCTCGATTTACTATTTGTACCTGTTATTATTATTTAGATTTTATATTTTATAATATAAAGATATCTTATTATATATAAAGTATAAAGATATCTTATTATAATTTGATATTGATAATTCTAAATAAATAAAAATATCTTATTATTTTATAAAATTTTATTTTATAATATAAAGAAGATATAAAGATATCTTATTAGAATTTGAAAATTCTAAATTGGAATTATTATTAAATTGGAATTATTATTACTTATTATCTAATCTATCTAATCTAATATTAATAAATATAGATATAAGTATCTAGCTAAGTGAGTTATAGAATGTAGTTTTTCATCTTTCTATATGAAAGATTTGAAAGGATATGGATGAGATATTTTTTTCTTCATTTTTTTGCTCTTGTCTTCGAATTTCATTTACTAAGCAAAAACTCTCTTAAAAATGAATTAGATTCTATTTATTTAGATTCTATTTATATTGAATATTGAAGGGTTTGTTAGAATCCCATCCAGCAGGGATTCTTAGTCAAAATAGGATTATCGTAATAGAAAGATAAAAAATTCTATATTTTCTATATTTTAATTATATATGACGAGAAGAAGATATTTTTTTATTTGCCTAATTCACGAAAATAAGAATTTCCTCTTTTATCTTGTTGATAGAGACCTTGATCAATAATCAATAATCAGGAATATAGAAAAAGGGGCGGATTTTCTATTTTCTGTGACTTTTGCTTCTTTGATACAATTAGATCTTATGTCAACAAAGAAAACCCCATTCGTCTAATTTTGACTTGGATTCCGATATACTAATTACTTGTTTGCTCAAAATAATTGAACTTAATGTTCTAATTTTGATTCAAAGGAAAGAAAGTGTGGAGTTCAAATAACTCACTCAGAACGCTTTTTAAAGGATTACGTGGTACGATTAGATCGAATAAGCCCTTCTGGAATAAATACTCAGCCGCTTGTGAACCTTCGGGTACTGTTTTATTCAATGTTTGTTCAATTACTCTTTTACCCGCAAAGGCAATGTAGGCATTGGGTTCGGCAATAATAATATCCCCCAACATACCAAAACTAGCTGTCACCCCACCAGTAGTAGGAGATGTAAGGATTGGTACATAGAATAACTTTTTATTTGATTGATAATCATATAAAGCAGAAGATATTTTAGCCATTTGCATCAAGCTCAAACTTCCTTCTTGCATGCGTGCTCCTCCGGAAGCACACACTATAATAAGAGGTAGAAATTCTTTAGTAGCGTATTCAATCAAACGGGTAATTTTCTCACCGACTACGGATCCCATACTACCCCCCATAAACTGAAAATCCATAACCCCAATTGCTACGGTAATACCGTTTAATTGCCCTATGCCTGTTTGAACAGCCT